ATCTTTTATTTTCTTTTGAAAAAACGTAAATAGATTTCTTCTGAGTAATGAGAAGACTATTCAAATTATGATATTCGTGAAGAAAGAACCGCAATAAATGTAAAAAAGGAACATCTTGAATCCAACATTGAAGAATTTGAACCAAGATTTCCATATGTATGGGATGAGGTATTAGTATATCTGAGACATAATTTAAATGTGATAATTTGTCCTCTAAAAAGGGAAAAATGGAATGAATTGATCGTAAATTATGATATTTTGGTATTTCTTTTTCTTCGAAATAAGATACTAATCGCAACGAGAATGGAATTTCTACAATAATTGCAAAACTTTCTGATATCATTTGAGAATGAAAATGAGAAAAAAAAAAATGATTGTGGTTGTATCCAACGAATCGATTTTGATTAGAATCATTAACCAAAGAAATCAAAAAATTCTGTTGATAGATTCGAGTAATTAAACGTTTTACAAGTACTAAACTAGATTTATTGTCATAACCAAAAACTTCCACAGGTTCGTAAAAAACCGAACCATTTAACCCATGATTATGAGCAAGTGCATAAATATATTCCTGAAAGAGTAGCGGATATAGGAAGTGTTGTTGCCGAGATCTATCCTTTTCTAAATATCCCTGTAATTCTTCCATTGACTTACATTTTTTCTACTTGAAACAAAAACAGTAGGCATTTCTTGGGTTATCAAATTATACATAGTGCAATATGGTCAGAACAAGGTATGTATTATGTACAAAAAAATATATATACCCCGGAAACGGAAAGTCCAATCAACAGATCTTTTTCCTCTCCCCTTCTATCTAATGGGTTTATCCTCGTTATAATTATTAGAGGTTCAAAAATCTTTTATTTTTGCAACCCGATCGCTCTTTTGACTTTGGAACAAATTCTTTTTGTCAGTATACTGTTTCTTCTACACATTCGTTTCCAATCTATAATAGAGAATAGTTAGGATTAAAAAGAAAAAAAAAAGAATCAAAGGACCACTCACAGGAGAACCTTTTCCCGCATCAGGCACTAATTTTTTTTAACGTCTAATTAGATCGGGTAATTATTCAAATAAAGAATAGAAGCTCGTTGCTTTTTTTTACCAGAATTGGAGCCGTAGGGCTCTATCCATTTATTCACTAAACCCAACTGTAAATGTGAATTTTTTTTTGTCTTCCTCCTAAAATAAAAACAAAATTTTGGAATGATCTGGTAAGGATTGACTCAAAATTCTACTAAAAAAAATAGGAATCTAATAAGAAATTAAGAAATTCCATTTTCTTCTTATTATTACGACATGCTGTTTTTTCCATCCATTACCTTTCAGGATCAGTCGCGGTTTTATAGACTCTACCAATAGTCTGGACGAATTAGTTGCTTCATCCAAATGTGTAAAAGATCATAGTCGCACTTAAAAGCCGAGTACTCTACCGTTGAGTTAGCAACCCAGATAAATATGATTTGTAGATACGATCGAAATAAAAAAATAAATTGAATTGCACTGTACAACTACGTCAAAACATTGAACTAACAAGAAATAGAGGAAAGATTTTATGATCAATTCTAAACACCAAAATAGCAAAATGAATGGATCGGATTAAAAAATAAAAAACAATGGATTCCAAATAGAAATATCCAAATTTACAGACCGCCCATTTTCTCAAAATTTTTGATTTTCGTTAAGAAAATACATCTTGCATATGTATAACAGTAAATTCGGCAAACCCATCATTTGACTGAAGTAAAGGAAAACAAAATTAGGGGTCGGAATAAACAGATCCGCTTATCTACGATCGAATTATATTTGTTCGATACAACATTGTCAATATGAATGGAAAACAAATTCAATTTAATTAATAATTAATTAAGTATTGTATTTAAGTATTAAGTAAATCAAATAAGAACTCGTGTTGGATTGGCACAACATAAATAAGAAATTTAGATGAAAAAAAAAAAAATAAGGAAAAGGTAGAGAAAAAGTATGAATACAACAAGAAAAGAGCAAATTTTGAGTAACTAATTGTCCCAAATAGATACTAGTTACCTTTTCTTTTTTATTTATTAAAAGAAATTTTGTTTTTATTTTTCTTTATGAAGGTCTTTCTTTAACTTTAAATAATTCTGCCTTCCTTAAAATATCATGAACAGTTCCTGTAGGTTGAGCACCTTTTTCAAGGAAATAACGAATGGCAGGAACATTTAAATAAGTTTGATTCTGTATCGGATCGTAAAAACCCACTTTTTGAAGATCTCTTCCTTCTCTTCGGGATCGAACATCAATTGCAACGATTCGATAGATCGCTCATTGGGATAGATGTAGATAAATAATACCCCCCCCCTAGAAACGTATAGGAGGCTTTCTCCTCATACGGCTCGAGAAAAAATGATTCTAATATTTCTGTATATTCTGTATATAATGGCAAATAGATCCATAAAATCATGAAGTCGACTATAATTTGAGTCGTTTTTTGTTCTTACTTACAGATACAGAAAAAAAGAAATATCATTCGTACTCATAACTCAAGTTGGGCAATTCTTAAAAAGGGCGAAGGTAACTCTTTAGACATTTCTTGAGTCGTCTCTAACCTCTTTTGTTTGTCTCGTCTCGAATCTATTTTTCTTCTTCATTATAATAAAATTAAATAAAATTATTGAGACAATTGAAAATAGTGTTTCCTTGTTCCGGAATCCTTTCTCTTTACTTTGTAAAATCATTAGGTTTAGACATTACTTCGGTGATCCTTATTCCTTTTCAAAATGGCAGCAACATACCTTTTGTTTTTTGTTATTTCTTTCTATGAATAATACGAAAGATTTATTATAATACACTTTTCATTTTAATCGAAAAAGTTTTACCAATTTCGACAAATTTTACTTTTTTATTTTATTTCAAACTTGTTCGAATTTTAACCCTTCGATTTCTATATTGAGGATATATTTACAAAGTTGGTCTAACTTATTAATTGTTACTAACCCTAGATTCTTCCCCCCGAGAAATGAATCAATACTTTTTGTTCGAGCTCCATTATGTACTATTCCTATTTACCAACCCAACACAAATTAGGTTCCTAGCAAGAACAGAACAAACTATGTCGATTCAAGAGCATCTTCATTCCTATAGAAAATGGTGGATGTAAGAATCCACAACGAATCATGTCCTTCAAGTCGCACGTTGCTTTCTACCACATCGTTTCAAACGAAGTTTTACCATAACATTCCTCTGATTAAATTTCGAACCGGTATGGAATTGATTCAATATGGAATCATGAATAGTCATTGGCTCAAATGAAACAGATTTCTAAAAAAGACGAATAAACGCGTTTACTTAAGTCTTATTTACATCTTCAACAGATTGTTCGGGATGATGAATCATAAAAAGGATCATCCCCCCTTTTTTTTTTCGAATACATAATGAAAAAGTAATGAAAAAGTAAAGGCCTTTACTTAATAGAATAATTGAATAGATTTGCAATTCCGGAACAAAATCAGTTAGTAACCAAATATAAGCTATTCCGATGACTCGAAAAGGTCGGAAGTCTCTCTATAATATAGATTTTTCACACTTATTCAAGTACCAAGGGTTCACAAAAATGAAGATTCAAATCGTTTTTTGTTTTCGTGAGTATGGAATAGAAGAGTGTCAGATAAAAGTCGTTATTCTTTCTTTCATCTGAAAGAGAAAATAAGAATCAAGAATAAGAGGAATCTAATCTTTTCATACCCATCATATACAACGAACAATTGTTACTGGGAGTAATCATGGATATTTAAAGGATCACAGATCCTTTTGACTTAACCAAGGGAAGGGGCTGCTGTTACTGAAATAGAACAATACAATAATAATACATAATATCTATTATACAGCATACAGACCTATTTTGTTTTACTTCAGATTCAAGAATCTTTCCTCCAATTCCATAAAAATGGAATATATCAATTTTCATCCATCCAATCATTACATTATATTGATTTCCAATTATTCAATTGAATAAGCTAAAATACAAAAAAAGAAAATGGGATCCAGATCCATTTATTTTTACTATTTTTTCCTTAGAAGTTTTTAGACGAACGATGAAATGCAATTAATACAAAAAACTACGTAATCTTTAGTCTCCACATAAAGTGTGGAATTGGGATACACCATTTATTTTCTTTAGGCTTTCCTTGGGGAATGGAATAGAAAAAAAAGGTTTTTTTTTCTATTTCAATTAAGAATGCACCATGTGCGAATTCCCATTTCACGGGTATGGAACACAAGGTTTCCCTAAGTAACTAACTTCAATATGAATATGAGTATGAGCATACTCTGAATGGGAATGATCCACCTCCAATTCTTTTTTGAATTCCAAATTCAAAGAAATATTTGTATTTCTACCCGTACATTGAATTCAGAACAAAGAAGGGGTTGGGTCACACATTATATATATCCAATATCCAAGCAAGATTAAACAGAAAATTGTTAAAGAGAAGAATCTTTCGTTTCTGATGGAGACGATCTGGGACGGAAGGATTCGAACCTCCGAATAGCGGGACCAAAACCCGTTGCCTTACCGCTTGGCCACGCCCCATTTAGATTTATATTCGACACTAATAAAGACTAATATTGGTATTGGTCATTCGTCAATCCCAGCCCAAATACATATGAAATACATTGTTGCTAGGATTCAACACATGCAAATATAGAATCACAAAAAATTATTGATCAAATTATTGATCATTACATAAAATTCAATTAAGATATTGTACGAAACTATAATTCCTTGTATTCTCATTTGAGAATGAAAGGAAAGATTTTTGATTTGGGAGAGTTCGAAGAAAAAGAAGGATTTTTTGACCCGCCTTTTTATTTTTCCTTCATAAAAAGAACTCAACCAAAATCCAATTTTCTAATCTACAAGAATGAAATGTTTGTTATGCTTAATATCTTTAGTTTAATCTGTATCTGTCTTAATTCCACCCTTTATTCGAGTAGTTTTTTCTTCGCTAAATTGCCGGAGGCTTATGCCTTTTTCAATCCAATCGTAGATTTTATGCCTGTCATACCTCTACTATTTTTTCTATTAGCTTTTGTTTGGCAAGCTGCTGTAAGTTTTCGATAAAATTTTGAATACTCTGCATAATTCATGATTTATTCGAAAAAATAAATTCTAAAATAAAAATTGATAAGATCAGATAAGTTTTATATTATGAACCCTCGATTCAAAAATAGAAATTCTTGTATATTGAATTGAATGACCGCGGTGATAAATTTGGATCAACTTATTTCCTCGTTCTGACATTCCAGTAAACAAGGACTTTCGAAGAACCCACAATACCCAATAACGGATATGGCCAAACATTTTTGGTAATGAAGGAATCAGAACCTTTCTTTTCTTAACCTTTCTTTTCTTATTACCTTATTACAAAGTAGAAAGAAATTTGTTGAAAATTACTTTTTTTTTTCAAGATTCAAGAAAAGACTTCATTTTGGGGGTGTTATGCCAAAATAACGTATGTGATAAAAAATAGGCAATCTATTTCCTTTTTCCCCAAAAAATAATCTTGGAGATTGTGTAATGCTTACTCTCAAACTCTTCGTTTACACAGTAGTGATATTTTTTGTTTCTCTCTTCATCTTCGGATTCTTATCTAACGATCCGGGCCGTAATCCTGGACGTGAGGAATAAAAAATGTTGAGTTTTCTTTATTTTTTTTTTTTTTTTATTCCATACATTTAACATTTACCTATGATGAAAAAAAAAAAAGGATCCCATTTTTTCAAATTTGAAAGTCTGAAGTGATCAGAGGGAACGGAGAGAGAGGGATTCGAACCCTCGGTACAAATAACTCGTACAACGGATTAGCAATCTGCCGCTTTAGTCCACTCAGCCATCTCTCCCAATTCAAAATTGAATTTTTTTTTATTTTTATGTGATGTGAAGTAAAAAGATTGAAACAAAAAAAAACTTCGTTTTCTTTTTTTAATTATTTATTAGTAATAATTTATTATAAGATAGGATAAAGTAACGATAATAATATAAAAATAATAGAAATAATATATTTGAATAATATATTCAAAACAAATTTGAAATTCTATATTAAAATGGATACGATATCTACGAATTTGATCAGTAATTCAATTTAGATAATGATTCGAAACAGAGATCTTATCCCCGATAGAATAGATATAGACAGAATCCCTTACTTCATTTCTTTAATTTTGTAAGAAAGGTCCATTCCCCCGGCCTGGTTAAGTACTGGCCGGGCCATTACATTATTTCTTTTTTTGTTCTGATAAATCATTTCATAGATCAAACAATTTAATTATGTATGATTTGATATCAAATCAAAAATTCTTGGTTGTTATTGAAGCAACAAAGAAAATGTCTATCCCCAGTCCTATGATAGAAGTGCCATTTCTTATTTCTTAGTGGTTAGTATTATTAATACTATACTAATAACTAATTATAATAATAAGAATACTATTAATACTATAGAATAAGAATATGAAAGAATATTTTTCACATTCTTATCATTCTTATTAAGTATATAAATATAAGTATTTTTTTCTCAATTTACTTAATTACTAACCGGAAAAGAACACATACATATAACAATTAATATTAAACAATATCAAATAATATTAAACAATATCAAAAATGAAACACACATATGTTATAACATATATAACATAACTCATTTACTTGTTCAAGGGACAAGCTTTATTTTATTTGAACATTTGAAATCCAATTGATCCGATTGATCCCAATTCAAATCAAATTCATAGGATCTGGCAGTTGAAGGGGAAGTTGAAAACGAAAAACGAAATGCGGAATTCATCATTTTTATGGTCCATCTTTAATAAATCCCTAGATTCGGAATGTCAGTAATGACTTCCAGCAAATGAAAAAGATGACTTTTCATTTTATTATATTAATTATAAATTATATATATATATTTCATTTGATTATATATTGTATATATATATATAAATTATATTTCATTATATTATGAATTAGGATCAAGTATGATCAAGTCAAGTTTTATTTAAATAAGCTGCTTTCTATTCTTCGCCTATTTTTTTCAAGTACCTCCAGCGAGACGAAGTGCCAACACTAGAATTTTCATGAGTCTGATGCTATCTTAATTGTATCTAATTCCTTTGCTCATTCCTTTGTTCGACAAAGGGTTCATTCATATATAATAATGGAGATATGTAGCGGGTATAGTTTAGTGGTAAAAGTGCGATTCGTTTGATTAATAACTTAAATAGTTAAGGGATCTTTCGGTTTTTTCATATTCCGATCAAGATCAAAAAAACTTTATTTCTTAAATTGAAAAGGTTGAATCCTTTTTCCCTCAATAGCATATTTGAGGAAGACTATACATTCTCACGATTTATATCCAAGGGTCAATTCGAAATTGAATAAAAAATGGGATTATGGAATCGCGAAGCATAATTTTTTTTTATTTCAATTGGATCAAATCTTCCAATTGAATGAGTATGAGTAAAGGATCT